TTCCGTTCATAAGAGAGAACAACTATTTCGTTTTTCGATGTGAATTTCACACAACAGGAGAGATACGATTTAATTCATATTTTTTGATTTATTTCATATTTCTATAATTTTTTTGATTTGGAATATAATAGAATTTCTATTTCAAATTCATATAAATAACATATTATAAATAACATAAATAACATAATATAATAATTGGATATAATAATGAATTAAATCTAAGAATTCAAAAAATAAAAATTAATAATAATAAATTAAAAAAATAAATTTCGAATATTTAAAAATTCGAAAATTCATATTTTTTTGAATTTGTTTTCTCGATTGTATTCTTTTTTCAACACTAATATTGACAACAGTGTATCAAACAAATATAATCCGATCGTGAATAAATGAATCGATTTATTCATCTTACATAGGTTTTTTTGACTTCATCAAATGGTGGATTCGTTGGATTTTCTTTGATATAGACAAACAAGAAGTTCTTTTTTGATTCAAAGGTAAATAGAAATATTAAATAAAATAATGTATAAAAGAATATATAACCTAGTAGCAGACAAGGAAGTAGTCTATCATTTTTGATTTTCTTTTTTTTTTATTTATTGCGATTGGATATACACATTTTTTAGGGTTGCTAACTCAATGGTAGAGTACTCGGCTTTTAAGTGCGACTCCATTTTTTACACATTTCTATGAACTAATTGGTTCATCCATACCATCGGTAGGGTTTGTAAGACCACGACTGATCCAGAAAGGAATGAATGGAAAAAGCAGCATGTCGTATCAATGGCGAATTCAAAAAAAATTTCATTCATATTGGACCCGGTCCAAATTTTTGTTTGAATTCTTGGCTCGGAACAAATGAATTCCGTTGGGTTGAATTAATAAAGGGATAGAACTTGGCTGTTCCAATTATAGGGAAACAAAAAGCAACGAGCTTTCATTTTTAATTTGAATGATTAATCCATCTAATTTTACGTTAAAAAGAGATTAGTGCTTGCTGTGGAAAAAGTTTTTCCCACGAATGGATTATGGATTTTTGTTATAAGTCCTAACTATTAGCTATTCTTCATTATGTTATGGGGTAGCGAGAAATGTGTAGAAGAAGGAGTATATTGATAAAGAGATTTTTTTCCAAAATCAAAAGAGCGATTGGGCAAAAAAATAAAGGATTTCTAACTAGCTTGTTGTCCTAGAACAATTAAGCGAGGAGAGATAGTCCATTGATGGGTTTGACTTGTTTTCTAGGTATCTATTCATATTCGTTTTTTATTTGAATTAGAATAGATAACCTGTTTTGACTGTATCGCACTATGTATCATTTGATAATCCAATGAATCTATGATCCTTTGACCAAATATAATTTCTAAAATGAAGGAATATCAAGTATATTTAGAACGAGATAGATCTCGCCAGCAGGACTTCCTATACCCACTTATTTTTCGGGAGTATATTTATGGAATTGCTTATAGTCATAATTTGAATAGATCCTTTTTTGTGGAAAATGTAGGTTATGACAATAAATTTAGTTTACTAATTGTAAAACGTTTAATTACTCGAATGTATCAGCAGAATCATTTGATCATTTCTGCTAATGATTCTAACAAAAATCCATTTTCGGGGTATAATAAGAATATTTATTCTCAACTAATATCAGACGGTTTTGCCGTCGTAGTGGAAATTCCATTTTTCCTACAATTTAGCTCTTCCTTAGAGGAGGCAGAAATCGTAAAATCTTATAATAATTTGCGATCAATTCATTCCATTTTTCCCTTTTTGGAGGATAAATTTACATATTTAAATTATGTGTCAGATATACGAATACCCTATCCTATCCATTTGGAAATCTTAGTTCAAATCCTTCGATACTGGGTGAAAGATGCCCCTTTTTTTCATTTATTACGATTGTTTCTTTATAATTTTTGTAATTGGAATAGTCTTATTACTCCAAAAAAATCGATTTCTACTTTTTCAAAAAGTAATCCAAGATTATTCTTGTTCCTCTATAATTTTTATGTATGTGAATATGAATCTATCTTCCTTTTTCTGCGTAACAAATCCTCTCATTTACGATTAAAATCTTTTAGCGTTTTTTTTGAGCGAATTTTTTTTTATGCAAAAAGAGAACATCTTGTAGATGTTTTTGCTAAGGATTATTCACCTACCTTAACTTTATTCAAGGATCCTTTCATTCATTATGTTAGATATCAAGGAAAAGCCATTCTGGCTTCAAGGAATGCGCCTCTTTTGATGAATAAATGGAAACACTATTTTATCCATTTATGGCAATGTTTTTTTGATGTTTGGTCTCAACCAGGAACGATCCATATAAACCAATTATCCGAACATTCATTTCACTTTTTAGGCTATTTTTCGAATGTGCGGCTAAATCGTTCAGTGGTACGGAGTCAAATGCTGCAAAATACATTTCTAATCGAAATTGTTATCAAAAAGCTTGATATAATAGTTCCAATTATTCCTCTAATTAGATCATTGGCTAAAG